TTATTCCATCGATAGGATTCATCCAGTCGAAGTAACTAAGAACTTCGAATTTAAGTAAGAATATTATTGAATAATCCGAACTACTTCGATATCTCTTTTTTCCTTTCTATCCACAGAGTTTTTGTGAATTCATAGAACTTTCGTTCTTCCATTTCTTGGTTCCGAACTCTTATTTCAATTCTTTCTGATTTCATCTCTTTATTCAGCCAATTCACAGCCACAACGATAGGAAAGGACTTCTATTTGCATAGGAAAGGACTTCTATTTGAACCCACACGCAGTAGTAGTAAGGAAAATGAAATATATCTTTAGTTCATATATAACTAGTCAATATCTAATATCACATATACATGTCTTTCTTCCATAACGTAAACCATTAGATTCAATTGGATTCAAGAATCAATTCATTTTTTTAGGAATCCTCCCTTTTGTAAATTCTTTTCTCCCTTCCGTTTTCTTTATCATTCTTTATCATGATTCCAACCGAATACATTCTAAATGGACTAATAAAATTAATTAGTGCGAATTATTGCATATTGCATAGAAATATCATTATTTGGTTGATCTAAATTCATGCAATTTCTTCTTTAATTCTTTAATAATATTTGATTTTTTTATTTGATTTTGATCAGTTGTTGACTAAAATCAACTGTAAAGTCGAATCCCTTCTCCTCTTTTTTATTTACTCACACGTCGTAAACATATATCTTATTCAAATTATGATTTGAATAAGAAGATTGGCCGACCAACCTAATAGATAATAGAAGATCAATATTTGTCGAAAGGGTAGGATGCTCGGTGGACGAAAGGATAATTTTAGGAAAAAGATCTAAAAGATCTCTTTCCTTTTTTTTACAACTCTCTAATATCGTAGTAATTTTTGATTTTTTTGTTCCTATTCCTTTGTATATAGAGTCTTCTATATTTCTATTCCTTAAGTAAATATTTTGAGCCGCACATACATTGCTTTGGGCTAAGCTAAAAAAAGACTATTTCAATTTCAATGATGGCCCTCCATAGATTCACCTATATAAGCCGCGGCTAAAGTTGCAAAAATAAGAGCTTGAATACCACTTGTAAATAATCCAAGGAACATGACAGGGATAGGAACCACCAAAGGTACTAAAGAAACAAGAACAACAACTACTAATTCATCCGCTAAGATATTTCCGAAAAGTCGAAAACTAAGTGATAAGGGCTTTGTGAAATCTTCTAAGATATTAATGGGTAAAAGAATTGGGGTTGGTTGAATATATTTCCCGAAATAACTTAATCCCTTTTTGTTAAGACCTGCATAGAAATATGCCACTGACGTGAGTAAAGCCAAAGCAACAGTAGTATTTATATCATTCGTGGGTGCGGCTAACTCTCCGTGAGGTAATTCTATAATTTTCCAAGGTAAAAGAGCTCCGGACCAATTAGAAACAAAAATAAATAGAAACATAGTTCCAATAAAAGGAACCCAAGGGCCATATTCTTCTCCAATTTGAGTTTTACTCACATCTCGAATGAATTCAAGAACATATTCGAAGAAATTCTGACCCCCAGTCGGAATAGTTTGTGGGTTCCGAACAGCTATAGTAGTTGAACCTAATAAGATAGCAATTACAACCCAAGAGGTAATAAGTACTTGGCCGTGGACTTGGAAACCCCCTATTTGCCAATAGAAATGTTGGCCTACTTCCACACCGGATATATCGTATAATCCCTTTAGTGTGTTAATGGAACATGATAGCACAGTCATATTGCCCCCTGAAAAAAAATAGAACTTTAAACAAAATTATTTTGATTCAACCATCTCTTTGTCTACTTGAGTTGGATATTTTCAATATCAAATACTAACTAATCACATAATATCCCCGGTTATTTTGATCAGTTTTATTTAAAAAAATTCAGAAATAATAACTGATTCCAGTTCCAGAAATCTATAGGATTTTTCGAAATCAAAGTGATTTATCTTATTATTAATCAAGGATTTCTTATAGAGCGCGAACGGCCCTCACAAATTGCGAATACTAATTTGTTAAGAATGTAGCTGACTGAACATCCAGCGTCATCATTGGCCGGAATCGGAAGATCTGGAAGGTCGGGGTCACAATCTGTATCGATTAAACCAATTGTTTGAATTCCCAAAATGCTACATTCTCGCAGAGCCGTATAGGGTTTATGCTGATCAATGATAATTACAATATCGGGTAACCCTGTCATATATTTAATCCCGCCCAGCTCTCTATGTAGGCGGGATAATTGTCTTTTCGCCACAGCCGCATCTTCTTTCGGAAGGTCGTTGAGCCTTCCCGTTTTTTGTTCCATTCTCAAGTCCCTGAACTGCTGAAGTCTCTTTTCTGTAGCGGACCAATTCGTTAACAGTCCGCCGAACCATTTTTTACTAACACAATGACACCGGGCCTTTATTGCAGCCCGTGCTACTAAATGAGCTACCCCAGTTTTTGTACCAACAATCAAGAATTGTTTTCCCGCCCTTGCTTCATAAAAAAGCAAATCGCAGGCTTTGGATAAAAAACGGGCGGTTTTCATAAGATTTATAATATGAAAACCATTTTTCTCTGCAGAGATATAAGGTGCCATTTTAGGATTCCATTTCTTAGTCTCACGCCCCAAATGAACTTTTGCCTCCATCATCTCTTCTAAGTTGATGTTCCAATATCTTGTTATCATTTCTCCCCAACCCCTCCCTTATTTTTTTGTTTTTCAAAAAAAAAGAGACGAGGAACCCTGAACCGAAATAAATAATTGTTCCGATGGAACCTTCTCTTCTACCGTAGATTGGCCGTAGATAGACGAACAAGCCGTTAGTCTTTTCTATTGCTTACTCTTTTGATTACCAGCTCAAATGACTGCACCAAATACAGATAGTCAAAAAGATAAATCCGCTTTTAGAAATCATTAAATTCTATAAATGATTCTTCTGGTCTATCATGGAAATTCTTTGATTCTTTTATTTCAAAGAATTTTCTGTGGTGAAACAAAATATCTCTCATTTCCCCCTCGAATAGATTGTTTTTTTTTGTTTCCAAGAGGCTCTTGTTATTTTGTTTTGAAGGGAGTATTAATCCTTTCAATCCGGTACCAACGGGTATTATACCCCCCAAAACAACGTTCTCTTTTAGGCCTTTCAACCAATCGATTCGACCCCGTAGAGCTGCTTTTGCTAAAACTCGAGCAGTTTCTTGAAAACTCGCTTCAGATATGAAACTTTGAGTATTGAGAGATGCTCTTGTTATTCCCAATAAGAGGGCTCGGTAACAAACCGCCTCTTCCAAGGCGCGCCCCATTCGTTCCGCTCGCAACAATCCAATAAGTTCTCCAGGTGAAAAAACATTAGACATTTCATCTTCTGAAACCAAGACCTTTGATGTTATTTGACGTACAATAATTTCTATATGTTTATCATGAATCTGCACCCCCTGGGATCGATAAACCTTTTGGATCTTATTAACCAAAGTGATCCGACTTTGTACTATAGTTAGTTCAGCACCAATCAAGAATGTCCACGGCATTCCAAGAATTCTTGTTATACGTTTGTTCCAACCCTCAACCCTCCTTTCTAGATTCATTGATATTGAATCGATCGAACGCACTTCTACCACCTGTTCTACTTTTGGAAGCCCCTGGGTTATATCACTAGATCTCGATTTAGCATAACTAGATGTAATTAAAATATCTCCTCCATATAGGATTTCCCCATAATGGCCATGAACGGTTGCTCCTGGAATGGCCAAATAAGCTTTAGCCGATCGTATTACTACAGAGTCAACTTGAACAAGTATAACTTGACCCGATTTTAGGTGTGGTGTGTTTTTGGCTATACATATATTTTCAGAAATAAACTGCCCAAGCCTCATTATTGTAGATCTTTCTTGACAATAATTGGGATGGAGAAAATACCAATTCAAATTGCAAATAATGTTACTGCGTGGGTCGGGGTTATAAATTTTCTCATTTTCATCGATTAAATAATATTTAATTACTTGAAAAGTCTGTTTGAAATTGTCAAGTTGCAAATAGTTATTTACCAAGATCTGGTTATGAGTTATTAAATAGTCAAATGAATAAAGATTTGCAATTAGAAAGGCTGTTCCTAAAGGCCCCAGCGAATTCTTAATTGGAATTAGAGGATCTTTTGTAATTTGAATTGATTCTTTTATCACATTGTGATATTTTCCATCCTTGAATGGACCCATTCGAAAACAATTGGATGATGACAAAATTATCAACGACTGGAATCCCGTATTTCTATTCTTTCTATTCAATAACGTATGAATAGTTCTTTGATTTTGATTAAGGGGTTGTTGAATTCTTGCCTTGGAATAAAGGGAAGAAAACGGATTGATATTGGTGCAATCTGATCCATTATCAGAGAGCAATCCGGAGCCCGACAGATCATTCCTTTTTCCAATATATGAAATAATGGATTGTACCAAGTCGATTCTTAGGAAATGTCGAATCAAACCATTTGCCCTTATTTCAACAAAGGAAGCACGGGCTTCTTGACTAGAAGAACTTTTTTTATCTTGTTCCCAATTCAATACTAAACAAGTCCGAACTAATTGAATCTTTGGATCAAAAATTCCTCGAATTGGTTTATCATTTCCATAAAGGATATAATTGACAACTTGAAGTTGCACATTATCCCTTTCCTGCAACAGATCCGGAGGGAAAAGCCTTGCTAAAGTTATACCGTCCGTTATTTCATACGTGACGACAGGTCGAAGCAAAACACAGGACTTTTTCTTGCTAGGTGTGATCCGTTGAACATAGATCCAATTTTTCCATTTTTTGGATTCTTTGGAATTTTGTTTTCCTGTTCCCGGTGGTATCAAAACGCCGCTATGTCGGGATATCTTATCTGCCTCTGCAGGAAAATGGATATCTCCAGAAAATATTTTCAGTTCAATTCTGTTTTTTTTTCTCTCCACTCGGACCAACCCACCTACTTGGCTTCTTCTATTTAACGTAATTTGTGTATCTATCCCAAT